CACAAAGAAGAGCCGCATAGCTCAATATCATCATACTTACGTGCATTATTAACCACTCCGATTGTAGAGCGGGTATTAATATAGTGGGTTTATGTATTTCATTTAAAAGACCCGACGTAGCAAAGCCTTGGGTAAAAATAGTACTTGAGGCAGTTATTGTGGTTAAATAATTTTTTCGTTTTTTTAAATAGGGCACTATATGAATAAGGGAGAAACTCCATGAAAGAAAAATTAATGATTCATATAAATCACTTAGTGGGAAATGGCCCGAATAAATCCAACGAGTGATTAATAATCCTGTTAGACATAAAAAAGTAGCTAGCATCCCCTTTTCTGACGAATCATATGGTTTTATGATTTCATTGCCCAATAAGGTTATCAAATGAATTGTAATCACAATTGAAACAATAGAAAAGGAAATATGAGTTAATATATGCTCTAAAGTTGAAAATATCATAAAAAAGAAAAAAGGTGGGGATCCCCCATATTAATATTAATTATTGGGAATTTAATTTTATTTTTATTATAGGATCTATTGGATCTCGTTTAGAAGATGGCATGCCGCCACTCGGACTCGAACCGAGATGCTCTAGCACTGCTTCCTAAGAGCAGCGTGTCTACCGATTTCACCATAGCGGCTTGCTCGAATTCATAATAGCCTATTTATATTCAATAGTCGAGATTGAACAAGTCAATTCAATCAAATATGTTTTTTTAGTAAAAATGAAATTGATAAAGAAAAATGAGTTCAAAAGTCAATTTGAAGATTCATTAGTTTCATTTATTTTCCTTTAAGTGTCCATTTATCTTAGGGCTTTTTACGTAGTTTATGCGATTCTAAAATCGAACTCTTGCAGCTATAGAAATCTCTCGCTAGAATAAAAAAACTTTTTTTCATTTTTTACGCTTATTGTCATGTCATTATTTCTGGTTTATCTGATTTCATAATCATAAATTTGAAACAAAAAAGAAATTTTCTCAATGAATCAAAAACTATTTTGTATTTGGAGTACTGCAAATTGACACTTGTACATAATATAATAATATCTCAACAATCAAGTTCTTTTATTGATTCTTTTATTGATGATCTGAAAATTGGAGATATATGGTAAATCCATTACATATGGTAAATGCAATAAAATAAGAAGTTAGTTTTTAACATGGAATCCATTAGTTTCAACAATCTGCCCTTCCCGAAAAAGAGAAAAAATTTTATTTATTGGAATTGTAAAGGTCGATGGGGAAAAAAAGACTCCCCACCACCAAAATATGAGTGAAAACATACAAAAAAAATAAAAAATTGTATTTCTTTTTTTATTTAGATTTAGAATTCAGAAAATAGAAGAATTATTCTTTTAGACATAACATTAAGATTCTATTTCATATTAATATGAACTTTGATTTTATATTAACAAATTACGGATCCAATTTTTTGAATCAAATGCATAATGCATTTCGATTATTCCAATATTTTAGGACTTATTTGTTTGTCGTACAAAAAAACTTTTTGAATTCCCGGTAGAAAGAGATTTCCCTAATGACAAAGCTTTTAACGACGCCCAATATCCTTTCATTTTCCAAATATTTTTACGAATACGCTTTTTTGATATCGAAGTACGTTTTTTTGGAACTGCCATTTAAAAATGAAGAAGTTACTCATTGTTATAGTTGGATGTGAAAGACATCTATTGTTCTATTATTATTCTTATTCATTATCTATTTTTTCTCTAAATAATATAATATTCTCTTCATAAAAAAGAAATATAGATATGTCAAAGATCCATGAAAACTGGATCAAAAATGACTCTAAATAACAAAATATTCCGTAAAACCAAAAATTTTTGGTTTGGAACTATTAGTTCGCGTTGTTTATCTCTCAAAGTTATATCTTTAGAATCCGCATGTCATAGAAATCAAATCAAATCAAACTTAATAAAATAAAAAAAGAATCTAAAAGACCTTTATTTTCGGCATTCTATACTTGATTTACATGTAATAAAATACCAGGATTGTACTTATTACTAATAAATTGATAGTCAAACTAGAAAAAAATACAACTAAATTCCATTTTAAAATTCGAATGAGACTAGTAATAAATCTGTTAAAAGATACGTGGTTTGATAAAAAAGGATCTCAGTCATTTTTGATCCTTTCTCGCTAAAAAGTTCATTTTAGTTCCATATTTTTCTAAACTTTACTAATAAATTGTTTTGATTGAAATGGAAAACAATCAATCCCATAATGAATTAGTTAATTAATTGAAAATTAGTTAATGAATTGAAATAAACTAACTAAAATCAAGAGTTTTTTTCATTAGACCGATGACCTTAGTTAATCTTATAATTCGTATCAGCATCAAGTACTCTTTTTAGGCTAAATTTTTATCCTTGCTCTATGAATATAAATTTTGATTACGATTACGATAAATTATTATATTTTTATTTTCCTATTATAAGTGTTCGTTTTTTTATATGTCACTTGGTCATATCATTTGACCAATTGTAACTTCTTTTTTGAATATTTGAACGGTTTTGAAAAGACTCAGAATAATTAATAATATAATAATAAATACTAATATAAACTTCTTAAATCAGTTAGTGCATATCTTGATTTTTTATTGACTTTTTCGAAAGGTAAGATCCGGTGAATCGGAAACAATTAATTAAGAATAAAAAACTTTTTTTATGGAACAGACATATCAATATGCGTGGATAATACCTTTTCTTCCACTTCCAGTTCCTATGTTAATAGGGTTGGGACTTCTTCTTTTTCCGACGGCAACAAAAAGTCTTCGCCGTATGTGGGCTTTTCAGAGCGTTTTGTTGTTAAGTATAGTCATGATTTTTTCCATGAATCTTTCTATTCAGCAAATAAATAGTAGTTCTGTCTATCAATATGTATGGTCTTGGATTATTAATAATGATTTTTCGTTAGAATTCGGATACTTGATCGATCCACTTACTTCTATTATGTCAATACTAATCACTACTGTTGGAATTTTGGTTCTTATTTATAGTGATAATTATATGTCTCATGATCACGGGTATTTGAGATTTTTTGCTTATATGAGTTTTTTCAGTACTTCTATGTTGGGATTAGTTACTAGTTCAAATTTGATACAAATTTATATTTTTTGGGAATTAGTTGGAATGTGTTCGTATCTATTAATAGGATTTTGGTTCACACGACCTGTTGCAGCAAAGGCTTGTCAAAAAGCCTTTGTAACTAATCGTGTTGGCGATTTTGGTTTATTATTAGGCATTTTAGGGTTTTATTGGGTAACGGGGAGTTTCGAATTTCGTGATTTATTCCAAATATTCAATAACTTGATTTCTAATAATGAGGTCGATTTTTTATTTGTTACCTTGTGCGCTGTTCTTTTATTTGCCGGTGCGATTGCTAAATCTGCACAATTTCCTCTTCATGTATGGTTACCTGATGCGATGGAAGGGCCGACTCCTATTTCGGCCCTTATACATGCTGCTACGATGGTAGCAGCGGGCATTTTTCTTGTAGCCCGACTTATGCCTCTTTTCATAGTCATACCCCACATAATGAATTTGATCTCTTTGATAGGGATAATAACAGTTTTTTTAGGAGCTACTTTAGCTCTTGCTCAAAAAGATATTAAGAGGGGTTTAGCCTATTCCACAATGTCTCAATTGGGTTATATGATGTTAGCTTTAGGTATGGGGTCTTATCGCAGTGCTTTATTTCATTTGATTACTCATGCTTATTCTAAAGCATTATTGTTCTTAGGATCGGGATCCGTTATTCATTCAATGGAAACTCTTGTTGGGTATTGTCCAAAAAAAAGTCAGAATATGGTCCTTATGGGAGGTTTAACAAAACATGTACCAATTACAAAAAATTCTTTTTTATTAGGTACACTTTCTCTTTGCGGTATTCCACCCCTTGCTTGTTTTTGGTCCAAAGATGAAATTCTTAATGATAGTTGGTTGTATTCACCTATTTTTGCAATAATAGCTTGGTCTACGGCGGGATTAACGGCATTTTATATGTGTCGGATTTATTTACTTACTTTTGAAGGACATTTAAACGTTCATTTTCAAAATTACAGTGGAAAAAGGAATACCCCCTTATATTCAATATCGCTATGGGGTAAAGAAGGTTCAAAAAAAAGTAACAAAAACTTTCGTTTGGTAACTTTATTAAAAATGAATAAAAATGGACGTCCTTCTTTTTTTTCAAATAGAGTATATAAAATTGATGAGAATGTAAGAAATATGACCCCACCCTTTCTTTCTATTCCGAATTTTGGCAATACCAAGACTTCTTTGTATCCTTATGAATCGGATAATACGATGTTATTCCCAATACTTATATTAATTATATTTACTTTGTTCGTTGGATTCTTAGGAATTCCTTTAAATCAAGACGTGGATATATTAACAAAATGGTTAACCCCTTCTATAAATCTTTTACATAAAAATTCAAATAATTCAATAGATTGGTATGAATTTTGTAAAGATGCCTTTTTTTCAGTCAGTATAGCCTCTTTCGGAATATTTATAGCATTTTTTTTATATAAACCTGTTTATTCATCTTTTCAAAATTTGGACTTAATTAATTCATTTTTTAAAATGGGGCCTAGGAGAAATTTTTATGACAAAATAAAAAATGCTATATATGATTGGTCATATAATCGGGGGTACATAGATGCCTTTTATGGAACATTCTTGATTGTGGGGACGAGAAAATTTGCCGAATTCACTCATTTTTTTGATAGACGAATAATTGATGCAATTCCAAATGGAGTTGGTCTTATCAGTTTCTTTGTAGCAGAGGTTATTAAATCGGTAGGGGGGGGACGTATTTCTTCTTATCTGTTCTTTTATTTTTCTTATGTATCCATTTTTTTAGTAATTTACTACTTTTTGAATCTTTAAGTCTTTCTTTAAGTCTTTAAGAAAAATCCATTTCATGAATAAAATGTGACCAATTATCCAACCAACAAAACTACTTGTTACAAATAGCAT